AATAAAATATGTTGGATTTTTTAGCATTGAGAAATTTGTCATTTACTTAGTAGAGATTTTTAGGCTAAAATTTGGGTAAGTTTTCCGATGAGTTGATATGATATATATATATATATATATATAACGCGGATGGCTAACCGTAACTCAACTTGTTAGTTCGCGCGCTCTCGGGCCTCCCTTGGTTTCGGGGTTTGACAAGGATAACAGGATTCGCTGAGCGTTGGGGGGTAGGGGGGTTTGACGCGCGTAAGCCAAAAGGGGGGGCATATATATCAGGGTTAATTGAAGAAAGATAAATATGTTATGCACTTGATAGAGTAAAATGTAATTCTTAAGTTATGTCTTTCAATGATGAATGATATTTAATTCATGCAAGGAAATGTACAACCTTGATATATTAATTGAAGCTTGCACTTTGAAATGTAATTGAAAGGCTACCAAAAAAGAGAACCCCTATGCATTTACGTGAACGCCCGGCATGTTGGGTAACGAGGAGTATGTAATTACACCATTAATCAGATGCAAGTATAATTCACCGGAGGTGGAGTTTTAAAAGTATGTACCTGAAATAGGAACCAGATGCAAGGAATAGTTCACAGTTAACAACCCCCACATATTGTGTCCCTGGTTCTATCATGGGTAATATGCCTTACATAATAAGGTTGGTGGGCTCTTACTACATTAAGATTGTCTCTCGAAATGTTGGTTGTGTATTTCAAGGAAAGGTTTGTGTGCCATATCTAGGGGAATAATCTATTTCCCAGGTTAAAATAAATTATTTATGAGTTTTAATGATTTGCTTATGTACGTCTTAGACGTTAGTACTTGCTTTTAGGTTAATATAAATGAATGGTGATAATACATATATATGTACTAACACAACACAACATATATGCGCATATGCATATATGTAATATAACCTATAGGTTACTATCAGAAGATAGTTTAGTTTAGAATCCTGGCTTTGGGAGCCAGGGGTGGGAGTTAAAATCTCTCTCTTTTGGCGCTAGGAGGGGGTCTAACCCTCGATCTTCGGATTACAAGACCGATGCTTTCAAGCTAAGCTACTAGGGCAAGTTCATTTCAGTGCTTTATTTTCTACTCACCCTGCTAGGGGCACGAGGATAAGGAAAAGTGCAAAGTATAGGGTTGATGCAACTTGACCGATAATGACATATGGGTGTTCTACGGGCATGCCTCCGATCCATGTTAAGATAAGTATATCTGCTACTAAGGTTCAGAAGAGAAACTGGGTCATAGGACGAAAGGTTAGTCCTCGTTGTTTTGAAGTGTGTAGAATTGGCACAACTATTAGTACTAGAATGCTAAATAATAGTGCAAGTACCCCTCCTAGCTTGTTTGGAATTGATCGAAGAATGGCGTAGGCAAATAAAAAGTACCATTCTGGCTGAATGTGTGGGGGAGTAACTAATGGGTTCGCTGGGGTGAAGTTATCTGGGTCCCCCAGTAAGTTTGGGGAAAATAATGCTAATGATGTAAGTGCTAACAGTATTACTACAAAGCCAAGGAGGTCTTTATATGAGAAGTATGGGTGGAAAGAAATTTTGTCCGCATCGGAATTTAACCCGGCTGGGTTGTTTGACCCTGTTTCGTGTAAAAAGAGCAGGTGTAGGATGGTTGCGCCGGCAATAATAAAGGGCAGAAGGAAGTGGAAGGCGAAGAATCGCGTAAGAGTTGCGTTATCTACCGAGAAGCCGCCTCAGATTCACTGAACGAGGGTGTCGCCTATGTAGGGGACTGCTGATATCAGGTTTGTAATGACTGTAGCACCTCAGAAAGACATTTGTCCTCAGGGAAGTACATAGCCTACAAAGGCTGTTGCCATTACCAAAAGAAGTAGGACTACACCAATATTTCAGGTCTCTTTATAAAGGTATGAGCCATAATACAGGCCTCGTGCAATGTGTATGTAGATACAAATGAAGAAGAAAGATGCTCCATTAGCATGTAGGCTTCGGATTAGCCAGCCGTAATTAACATCACGGCAGATGTGGGCTACTGATGAGAATGCAGTGGAAATGTCGGAGGTGTAGTGCATAGCTAGAAATAACCCTGTAAGGATTTGGGTAATTAAGCATAACCCTAGTAGGGAGCCGAAATTTCAAAGCGCTGAAATATTGGAGGGTGTTGGGAGATCAACTAATGCATGATTAGCGATTTTTATTAACGGGTGGGTTTTTCGTAGGCTTGCCATTAGTTCTTGTAGTTGAAAAACAACGATGGTTCTTCAAATCATAAGTTTCGGTTAAAATCCGAGCAGGAATTATGACGTACTTTGTGTTTTTATCACTGCTAGTTTTAATTGTGGGTTTAATTGCTGTTGCTTCTAATCCCACACCGTATTTTGCTGCTTTAGGTTTGGTTGCTGTAGCGGGAGTTGGGTGCGGGGTACTTGCTAGTTGTGGGGGATCCTTCTTATCCCTCGTTCTTTTTTTGATTTATTTAGGGGGGATACTTGTGGTATTTGCTTATTCAGCGGCTTTAGCTGCTGAGCCTTTTCCGGAGGCTTGGGGGAGTCGTTCGGTGGCTGGTTATGTCTTAGTTTACTTGGTTGGAGTGAGTTTAACAGCTGGGATGTTTTGAGGGGGGTGATATGAGGGTTCTTGAGTAATCGTTGACGGGTTGAAAGAACTCTCTATATTACGGGGGGACGTTGGGGGTGTGGCTATAATATACTCTTTTGGGGGTGCAATGTTGATTATTTGTGCCTGAGTATTACTTTTAACGTTACTTGTGGTGCTGGAGCTTACACGGGGTTTAAGTCGTGGAACTGTTCGGGTGGTTTAAAGAAGGACTAGGATAATAGCCAGGGCTATGGTTAAAAGGAAGATGGCTAGGAAGGTTTTAATTGTCCCTGGTTGAATGTCATTTATTATTTTTGCAAGCGCCATCTGGGTGAGTGTAAGTGATTTTGGACCTGACATTTGAAGTCATGTCTGGTCAAACTTTGTAGCAGCTGATTGTCCCAAGGCCAAGTTAGCTTTTGGGGATAATCGGTGTATAAGTGAGGGGAAATATCCTAATATATTCGAGAAGTGGTGGGCGTTATTTGAAGAGAGACCTTTGGCGGGTCCGTTGGTCTTGGCGGCAAGTTCTATGGCTACTAGAAATCCAATAATGGTTACGATAATAGCCGACATTTTTAGGGTGGTTGATATTGTCAGAATAGGGGTTTTTAAGGGCAGGAAGTTATAAGTAATAATTAGCCCTGCAATGATGCTTCCTCAGGCAAGTCGCTTAATAGGGTTAACAATCAATGGATTGTCCTCGCTGATAGGAGATAGAGGCAGTAGTCGGGGGGTTCCTATAGTTACAAAATAAATTAGCCGAAAGCTATAAACTGCAGTGAATGAGGTGGCAACTAGTGTTAGGGTTAAGGCTCAGGCGTTAAGGTAGGAGGTATTTAGGGCTTCAATAATGGCATCTTTTGAGAAAAATCCGGCTAGGAATGGGGTGCCTGTCAGTGCCAGGCTGCCAACTGTGAGACAGGTTGAGGTGACAGGCATAAGCTTGTGAAGGCCCCCTATCTTACGAATGTCCTGTTCGTCATTGAGGCTGTGGATAATTGATCCGGAACACAGGAATAATATGGCTTTGAAGAATGCGTGTGTGCAAATGTGAAGGAATGCTAGTTGTGGTTGATTTAACCCGATTGCAACTATTATTAGGCCTAGTTGGCTGGATGTTGAGAAGGCTACAATCTTCTTAATGTCATTTTGGGTCAGGGCACAAGTGGCTGTAAATAAGGTGGTTAATGCGCCTAAGCATAAACAAGCTGTTAGTGCAAGGTCATTATTCTCCAAAAGAGGGTGAAGTCGAATTAGTAGGAAAATCCCGGCAACAACTATGGTGCTAGAGTGCAATAGGGCTGATACTGGTGTGGGGCCCTCCATGGCAGATGGCAACCAGGGGTGAAGGCCGAATTGGGCCGACTTACCTGTTGCTGCAAGAATAAGTCCTATAAGAGGGACTGTTATATCAAAGTTTTTAGACAGAGAGAAAATTTGTTGAATGTCTCAGGAATTTAGATGAATGGCGAACCAGGCTATGGTAAGAATCAGTCCAATGTCTCCTACCCGGTTGTAAATTACAGCCTGAAGAGATGCCGTATTGGCGTCTGCTCGTCCGTGTCATCAGCCAATAAGTAGGAAGGACATGATCCCGACTCCTTCTCAGCCGATAAATAGTTGAAATATGTTGTTTGCTGTAACAAGCGTAATCATGGCTACCAAGAACAAAAGCAGGTATTTAAAGAATCGGTTCATGTAGGGGTCTGAGTGTATATATCAGAGTGCGAACTCTAAAATTGATCAGGTAACGTAAAGGGCGATGGGAATAAAGATAAGGGCGTAGTGGTCAAACTTAAAGCTAATGTTTGTGTCGAACGCCTGTGTGTTTATTCATTGTCAGTTTGTAGTAATATTTTCTGAACCTTGTTGGAGGAAAATTATAAGGGGTAAAAGGCTAATAAAAAATGCGATACTAACAGCGGTCTTGACGTGGGTAGCTGCTCACTCTGGTTTTTGGGGGGTGGGGTTTAAAGTTGATAATAGAGGCAATACAAGTGTCACGATGACTAGGCTAAGGGAGGATGACATAATTAGGGTTGCAAAGGTCATAGCTTCTGCTTGGATTTGCACCAAGAGTTTTTGGTTCCTAAGACCAACGGATGAGCTGTTATCCTTCAAAAGCGTAAGAAAGCCGGGGATTTTAACCCCGGGTATAAGTATTAGCAGTACTTACTGATTTCTGTCCTTCCTCGGTTAGTAAGGAGACTTTAACTCCTGTCCTTAGAATCACAATCTAATATTTTGGTTAAACTATACTTACTAGTAACACCATCCCCACATTAGTTCTGGTTTTGCTATGAGGAGAATTACTGGAATAAAATGAAGGGCTATTAGTAGGTGTTCTCGGGTGTGAAAGGGGGTAAGTTTTATAATATGGCTTGGTGTGGGGCCGCGTTGGGATATAAGAAATATGTAAAGGGAATAGCCCGCAGTAATTAAGGTCCCCGGCCCCGTAAGTGCGATGGTTCAGGGAGATCAGTTAAATAGGGTTGTAATAATTATAAGCTCCCCCATTAAATTTGGGAGAGGGGGCAGTGCTAAGTTAGCTAAGTTAGCAATGAACCACCAGACGGCTGTTAGGGGAAAAATTACTTGTAATCCTCGTGCGAGAACTATGGTGCGACTATGGGTTCGCTCATAGGCTGTGTTAGCCAGACAGAACAATATTGATGATACTAGGCCATGTGCGATCATTAAAATAATTGCCCCCGAAAAGCCTCATGGGGTTTGAACTAGAATACCCCCTGCTACTAATCCTATATGGCTTACGGAAGAATAGGCAATTAGTGACTTAAGGTCTGTTTGTCGTAGGCAAATAGACCCGGTTATGATAATGCCCCATAGTGCGAGAATAATAAAAGGATAAATTAATTCTTTAGAGAGGGGATTCAACATAATTATTATTCGTATTATTCCGTATCCTCCCAGTTTTAGTAGGACCGCTGCTAGTACCATTGAGCCTGCGACAGGGGCCTCTACGTGCGCTTTAGGTAGCCACAGATGTACTCCGTACAGCGGCATCTTTACCAGAAAAGCGATCAAGCAGCCCGCTCATCAGATTTTATGGCCTCAGGAATGTAGCGGTAGTGGCTGGGCATACTGGATAACTAATATGGACAGGGTTCCTGTGGATTGTTGAAGTAGGAGGAGGGCAACCAGGAGGGGAAGAGACCCAGCTAGGGTATAAAATAAGAAGTATGTGCCCGCGCTTAGCCGTTCAGTCTGATTTCCTCACCGGGTGATAATAATAAGAGTTGGAATGAGCGTAGCTTCAAATATAATATAGAATATAATAATTTCGGTGGCGCCGAATGCTATAATTAGGAAGACCTGCAGGGAGGTAAGGAGTATAATATATAGGCGTTGGCGACTGACTGGTTCAGGGTTAATGTGGTTTTGACTGGCCAGAATTATTAGTGGAAGGAGTCAGCATGTTAATACCAAAAGAGGCGTAGATAGGGGGTCTGTGGCAAGATATGAGTTGGACGTGGTTCACCCGACCTCTGATGTTCATTTTAGTCACGTAAGGCTAACAAGGGCAATTGAAAGACTATGAGTGGTTGTTGCTGTTCAAAGTCATTTAGGGGGAGTTAACCAGATTGTCGGTAATAATATAATTGTAGGGACCAATACTTTTAACATTGCAGGAGGTTAAGGTTTTGTAGGCGGTCGGTGCCGTGGGTGCGGGTTGTAGCTACCAAGAGTGCAAGGCCCGTGCTTGCCTCGCAGGCGGAGAACGCTAGCAAAAGTATGGGTGCTGTGGAGAAGCTTGTTGATTCAAATTGTAGTGTTCACAGGGCTAGTGCAATAAATAGGGATAATATTATTCCTTCTAGGCATAGCAAGGCGGAGAGTAGATGTGTGCGATGAAATGCTAATCCCATAAGTCCTAGAATAAAGGCTGAGCTAAAGCTAAAATGTACTGGTGTCATAAGGGGGTCGTGGACTTAAACCACGATGTTCTGAGCCGAAATCAGAGATCTTTTCTTGGATTAACCCCCTATTCTGCTCATTCTAGTCCTCCTTGGGTTCATTCATAAATTAGTCCGAGGGTTAATAGTATTAGGACTGTAGCGGCTCAAAAGAATGTTCCGGTCGGGCTGTGGAGTTGATCTCCTCAGGGCAGGGGGAGAAGGAGGGCAATTTCCAGATCAAATAAGAGGAATAGGATGGCTACTAAGAAGAACCGTAAGGAGAAGGGTAATCGGGCAGAGCCTAATGGATCGAATCCGCACTCATAGGGGGAGAGCTTTTCTGCGTCCGGGTTTATTTGTGGTAATCAGAAGGACACAATTGCTAGGATTGATGACAGGGCTATTGTAATAGTTACGATAGTCGTAATTAGGTTCATTATCTTTCCTTGGGATTTAACCAAGACTAAATGATTGGAAGTCATTTGTACTAATTTAATACTAGAAAGATATGAGCCTCATCAATAGATGGATACATAGAGGAATAATCACACTACGTCGACAAAGTGTCAGTATCAGGCAGCGGCCTCAAAGCCAAAATGATGTTCGGATGTAAAATGATATTGAATTTGGCGCAGTAGGCAAACAGCTAGGAAGGTTGAGCCGATGATAACGTGTAGTCCATGAAATCCTGTAGCCACGAAAAATGTGGCGCCGTAGACACCATCAGCAATGGTAAAAGGTGCTTCGTAATATTCTATGGCCTGGAGAGCGGTAAAATAAAGCCCTAGTAAAATTGTAAGTGCTAGAGATTGAATAGTTTGTTTACGTTCGCCTTCTATAATGCTGTGATGAGCTCATGTAACGGTTACTCCTGATGCTAATAATACGGCTGTGTTGAGAAGGGGCACTTCAAATGGGTCCAGCGTAATAACTCCTGCAGGAGGTCAGCATCCTCCCAGTTCGGGGGTAGGTGCCAGGCTCGAGTGGTAGAAAGCTCAGAAGAAGCCTAGGAAAAAGAGTACTTCAGAGGTAATAAACAGGATTATTCCGTAGCGTAACCCTTTCTGTACGGGTGGCGTGTGATGACCTTGAAAGGTCCCTTCGCGAATAATATCACGTCACCATTGGAACATGGTGAGAAGGAGAAGAATTAGTCCCAGGGTTATTAGTGTTATTGAGTGGAAGTGAAACCAGATTGCTAGGCCGGATGTTATTAATAGGGCACCGACGGCTCCGGTTAGTGGTCATGGGCTTGGATCAACCATATGATATGCATGTGCTTGGTGGGCCATTAAATGTTTTCTTGTAGGTAAAGGCTAAGGAGCAATACGAATACATAGGCTTGAATTATTGCTACTGCGACCTCTAGAAGAGTTAAAAGGAATAGAACTGTCGCGGTTAGGATTGCGACTGCTGGTATTATGGGTATTAGTACAAACACGGCTGTGGCAATAAGCTGAATTAATAGGTGACCGGCGGTTAAATTGGCTGTAAGTCGGACCCCTAGGGCTAGTGGTCGAATGAATAGGCTAATTGTTTCGATAATAATTAATACTGGAATTAAAGGGACAGGTGTTCCTTCTGGCAGAAGATGTCCAAGGGCGATTGTTGGTTGATTTCGCATGCCAATGATCACTGTGGCAAGTCATAGGGGTACAGCAAGTCCTATATTTAAGGATAGCTGTGTTGTAGGGGTAAAGGTATACGGGAGAAGGCCTAGTATATTAATAGTAATTAAAAATATTATTAAAGAGGCCAGTAGTAGTGCTCATTTATGTCCTCCTGCACTTAGAGGTATTATTAGTTGATTAGTAAATCGGTTTATTAATCATGTCTGAACTGTAATAAGGCGGCTATTCATTCAGCGGGATGGTGGAGTAGGAAATAAAACTCATGGCAGTGCAATTGCAACGGCGATGAGTGGGATACCTAGGAAGGAGGGGCTTGCAAATTGATCGAAAAAGCTTGCTATCATGGTCAGGTTCAGGAGTCAGTTTTATGTTTTTCTTTACTCATAGGGGTTGGTTCATTTGGTGTTAGGTTGTTTAAGATTTTGGTTGGGATAATAGTGAGGAATACCACTCATGAGAATACTAGGACTGCGAACCATGGGCCGGGGTTGAGTTGGGGCATTTCACTAGAGGTGGTCGGTAGTCACCAAACTTTGGCTTAAAAGGCCAACGCTTTGTCCGATAATTAGCTTCCTAGTGAGGCGTCTTCTAACATTAATGAGGATCAGCTTTCGAAATGTTCAAGTGGAACGGCTTCAACTACAATAGGCATAAAGCTGTGGTTAGCCCCGCAGATTTCAGAGCATTGCCCATAGAATACTCCCGGTCGTGAAGCGATAAAGGCAGTTTGATTAAGTCGGCCAGGTACTGCATCTATTTTCACGCCTAAAGATGGAACGGCCCAAGAGTGCAATACGTCTTCGGCGGACACTAAAACACGAATTGGTGATTCTATTGGGACTACTATTCGGTGGTCTGTTTCTAGGAGTCGGAATTGGCCCGGTGTAAGGTCTTGGGTTGGAACTATATAGGAGTCAAAGCCGAGATCTTCATAATCCGTATATTCGTAGCTTCAATATCATTGGTGTCCTATGGCTTTAATTGTTAAGTGGGGGTCATTAATCTCGTCCATAAGATATAAAATTCGAAGGGAGGGCAAGGCAATTAAAACCAAAATAACGGCTGGTAGCACGGTTCATACGATTTCGATTTCTTGGGAGTCCAAGATATATTTATTTGTAAGTTTGGTTGAGACTATCGCAACAATAATATAGAGCACCAAGGTGCTAATTAAAAATACAATTATTAAGGCGTGGTCATGAAAGTGAAGAAGTTCTTCTATAACGGGTGATGCCGCGTCTTGGAATCCTAGTTGTGTGGGATGTGCCATTAAGCCTTGGGCTCAAGACATACAGGGGTTTAACCTGCGATTTCACCTCGACAAGGTGGTGTAATTTGCGTATTTTACTAATGTCTTTAGAAGAAAGTGACAGAGTGGTTATGTGACTGGCTTGAAACCAGTATATGGGGGTTCAATTCCTTCCTTTCTCGTTAGTTTGATTGAACTTGAACAAATGCTGGTTCCTCAAATGTGTGATATGGGGGAGGGCAGCCGTGGAGTCATTCTACATTTGTTGTAGTTAATTCTACTGAGGATACTTCTCGTTTGGCGGCAAAGGCTTCCCAGAGAATAAATAGGAACATAATTACTGCCACTAATGAAATAAGTGATCCGATAGATGACACTGTATTTCATAGGGTGTAGGCGTCGGGGTAGTCAGAGTACCGACGTGGCATGCCTGCTAGGCCGAGGAAATGTTGAGGGAAGAATGTAAGGTTAACACCAATAAATATTACCCCAAAATGAATTTTTGTTCAAGTGTCATTTAAGGTATAGCCTGAAAATAGTGGGAATCAGTGAACGAAGGCTGCCATAATGGCAAATACAGCGCCCATTGATAACACATAATGGAAGTGGGCAACAACGTAATATGTGTCATGAAGTACAATATCAAGTGATGAATTAGCTAAAACGATCCCTGTTAGTCCCCCGACCGTAAAAAGAAAGATAAAACCTAGAGCTCATAGCATCGGAGTTTCTCATTTAATTGAGCCCCCATGAAGTGTGGCAAGTCAGCTAAATACCTTAACGCCGGTTGGAATGGCAATAATTATTGTGGCGGATGTGAAATAGGCACGGGTGTCTACGTCCATTCCGACTGTGAACATATGATGGGCTCAGACAATGAACCCAAGAAGACCGATGGCCATCATAGCTCATACTATTCCTATATAGCCGAATGGCTCTTTTTTGCCGGAATAGTAAGCTACAACGTGTGAAATAATACCGAAGCCGGGTAAAATGAGAATATAGACCTCTGGGTGGCCAAAGAATCAAAATAAGTGTTGGTATAAGATTGGGTCTCCTCCACCTGCCGGGTCAAAGAATGTAGTATTTAAATTACGGTCCGTGAGAAGCATTGTAATTCCGGCAGCTAAAACTGGTAATGACAGGAGGAGAAGGACGGCTGTCACGAGTACGGATCATACAAATAGGGGTGTTTGATACTGGGAGATAGCTGGGGGTTTCATATTAATAATTGTAGTAATAAAGTTTACTGCCCCTAAAATAGATGATACACCTGCTAGGTGTAGCGAGAAAATTGTTAGGTCTACGGATGCTCCTGCGTGGGCGAGGTTGCCTGCAAGTGGCGGATACACTGTTCACCCTGTCCCGGCTCCAGCCTCAACACCAGAAGAAGCTAGTAAAAGTAGAAATGATGGGGGTAGTAATCAGAAGCTCATGTTGTTTATTCGAGGAAATGCTATGTCAGGTGCCCCAATCATTAACGGCACCAGTCAGTTTCCAAATCCCCCAATAAGAATTGGTATTACTATAAAGAAAATTATTACGAAGGCGTGGGCAGTAACAATAACGTTATAAATTTGATCGTCACCTAGAAGTGACCCAGGTTGACTTAGTTCAGCCCGAATGAGAAGGCTTAAAGCGGTTCCCACTATTCCGGCTCAGGCACCAAATACAAGATAAAGGGTGCCAATGTCTTTGTGATTTGTAGAAAAGAATCAGCGTGTAATTGCCACAGGTAGGGTAGCCGAGCGTTTAGGCGGTGGGTTGTAGCCCCGAAGACAGAGGTTTAAGTCCTCTCCTTATCAGAGCCCCGTAGTGAAGATCACGTTGGATTGCAAATCCAGAGACGCAGAGTAATACCCTGCCGGGGCTTTTTCCCGCCTTACTCGTCTAACGGCGGGAAAAAGTAGATGGATGCTCGCTGGCTTGAGCGCTTAGCTGTTAACTAAGAGTTTGTAGGATCGAGGCCTTCCCATCTAGAAAGGCCTTAGTTTAACAAAAACATTTGATTTGCAATTAGAAAATGCAAGATAGAGTCTTGTAGGTCTTATCAGGGGCTAGAAGATTCTCACTTCTGCTTAGAGCTTTGAAGGCTCTTGGTCTAATGCTATCCTAAGCCCCTAGGTGACTAATATTATAATAGTCGGGGCTATGGGTAGAAGGGCGAGGGCCACTACGGTAAAGAGGGCCAGGGGGAGGGAGGTTTGTGTTGCTTGAACGCGTCAGGGGGTGGTGGAGTTAAAGGTACTGGGAGAAATGGTGAGTGTTATCGCATAACAAAGGCGTAGATAAAAATATAAGCTGAGGAGGGCGGCAAGGGCCATAATTGTGGCAGTAAGAGGGAGGCTTTGTGTGGCCAACTCTTGTATAATAAACCACTTTGGTATAAATCCTGTGAGGGGTGGAAGTCCACCAAGTGATAATAGTACAAGGGCCGTGGTTATTGTCAGGGTGGGGTTTTTGGATCATACAACTGCGATCGTGCTAATTTTTGTGGCGGATGAGGTTTTTAGGGCAAGGAAAGCTGCGGATGTCATGAAGATGTACATGATTAAGGCAAGAAGAGTGAGCTGGGGGGCGTATTGTAAAACAATAATTATTCAGCCTATATGTGCGATTGAGGAGTAGGCCAGGATCTTTCGCAACTGAGTCTGATTTAGCCCGCCTCAGCCCCCTACTAGGGTAGATGCAAGTCCAAAGGCCGTTAAGAGGAAAGGGTCAATTGCTTGGGCTGTTTGAATAATGAGGGCAAGGGGGGCAAGTTTTTGTCAAGTCGACAAGATCAGGCCTGTTAAAAGATCTAGGCCTTGTAGTACCTCAGGTATTCACAGGTGCATTGGGGCAAGTCCAATTTTAAGTGCTAGGGCAGCCATAATTATTGCGGTGGCAATGGGGCTTTCGATGCCATCGATATTTCATTGACCTGTAATCCAGGCATTTGTTGTGCTTGCAAACAGGATTATGGCGGCCGCGGTAGCTTGAATTAGAAAGTACTTTGTGGTTGCTTCTACTGCACGGGGGTGGTGGTGCTGTGCTATCAGTGGAATAATTGCGAGAGTATTAATCTCTAGTCCTATTCAGGCCAGTAGTCAGTGTGAACTTGCAAAGGTGAGGGTGGTCCCTAGTCCTAGGCTGGATAAGAGGGTTATAAGTACGTAAGGGCTCATTGATGGAGGAGGGGGTTTAACCGTCATGTTCGGGGTATGGGCCCGAAAGCTTATTTAGCTGACCCCATCTTAGAAAGTGGTGTAGAGGAAGCACTAAGAGTTTTGATCTCTTGGGCATGGGTTCGACCCCCTTCTTTCTAAGAACTGAGGGGACTTTAACCCCCATCAATCACTCTATCAAAGTGGTCCTTGGGCATTCGGGCACAGTTCCTGGTTTACAGCTGTGGGGGGAGGCCCGCCAGTGCAATTGGTAGGGAAATATGTCACAGTACTAGGGCTAGTGTTAATGGGAGGAAATTTTTCCAAACGAGGTGCATGAGTTGATCATACCGGAATCGGGGATAGGAGGCTCGAACTCATAAAAATATAACTGATAAGAAGGCGACTTTAATTATGAGACTTACTGTTGCTAGTTCAGGCAGGCCGGGGATTGTTGATGTGCCCAAAAATAGTACGACTGACAGGGTATTCATTAGTAGGATGTTTGCGTATTCGGCCAGGAAGAATAAGGCAAAGGGCCCCCCTGCATACTCTACATTAAAACCTGACACAAGCTCCGACTCACCCTCTGTTAGGTCAAATGGTGCACGATTGGTCTCTGCCAGGGTTGAAATATATCACATGGCGGCCAGGGGTCATGCAGGGGCTAGTAGTCAAATACTTTCCTGAGTTGTGTTGAATGTCTGAAGGGTGTAGCCGCCGGAGAGGACAATTACTGAAAGGAGAATAAGTCCAAGACTTACCTCATACGAAATAGTCTGAGCCACTGCCCGCAGGGCTCCAATTAGTGCGTACTTTGAATTTGATGCTCAGCCTGACCCAAGAATAGAGTAGACTGCAAGGCTTGATAAAGCTAGAATAAATAAAACCCCTAAGTTAAGATCAATGACGGGGTGGGGTATGGGCATGGGGGCTCATAGGGTCATGGCAAGGGTTAGTGCAAGGATGGGGGTGGCTAAAAACAAGAAGGGGGATGAGGTAGAGGGGCGAATGGGTTCTTTAATAAATAGTTTGATACCGTCAGCAATAGGTTGTAGTAATCCGTAGGGTCCTACCACATTCGGACCTTTTCGTAGTTGTATATATCCTAGTACTTTTCGTTCAAGCAAAGTTAGGAAGGCCACTGCTAATAGAACTGGGACAATGTAGGCGAGGGGATTAACTAAGTGACTAATTAGAGTGTTTAGCATGAACTGGGAAGAGGACTTGAACCTCTGATTTTAAGGGCTTAGGCCTTACGCAATTAACCATGCTCTGCCACCCCAGTAGTGTTCTTATTTTGAACGGTGGGGCTTTAGCCCTCCCTTTACTTAATTTATTTGTTTTCATCAATTAGGGGCGGGGCGTGCTTCAAGCATAGGCCCCTCATTTCCGATCCTTTCGTACTAGGAAAAGTAGCGTTACAGATAGAAACTGACCTGGATTGCTCCGGTCTGAACTCAGATCACGTAGGACTTTAATCGTTGAACAAACGAACCCTTAATAGCGGCTGCACCATTAGGATGTCCTGATCCAACATCGAGGTCGTAAACCCCCTCGTAGATATGGGCTCTGGGAGGGGATTGCGCTGTTATCCCTTGGGTAACTTGGTTCGTTGGTCGGCTTTCTAGCCGGATCATTTTTGGTCAGATGTTCTGCGGCCCATAGATGTCTCTATTGGCTTCAGGGGTTAGGCCCAGTCCACTCGGAGGCTTGTTTTTCCTCCGCGGTCGCCCCAACCGAAGGTAAAAATTCACTACCACTAAGTTCTTGCTTCTTATAGAGTTGTTTAACGTGGTTGTACTTTGTACCTTAAGCTCCAAAGGGTCTTCTCGTCTTGTATATTTATACCCGCTTCTGCACGGATAGATCAATTTCACTGACCGGAGGGGGGAGACAGTTAAGCCCTCGTCTAGCCATTCATACAGGCCTCTATTTAAGAGACAAGTGATTGCGCTACCTTTGCACGGTCAAGATACCGCGGCCGTTGAACCCGTAGTCACTGGGCAGGCTGGACCTCCTATACTCAGTTTAGTTGCAGGAGGCGATGTTTTTGGTAAACAGGCGAGGCTTGTGTTTGCCGAGTTCCTTCCCCTTCTTTTAGTCTTTCCCTTAAAAATAGCACTCCAGTGTGGGGTTAACGATTAGCTAATGTGAGGTCTTCTTGAGTTTTTTGTTAATCACACTACCCTCTTGGGTTGGGTTCGTTAAGTTCCAGTGGTTGGTCCGATCTGGTTTACACTTGTGCCGGGAGAAGAGTGGGTCTTCTTATTACTCATTTTAGCATAATCTCTTCCATGCGGGCATGGGTTGGTCTGATATAGTTAGGGGAATAAGATTTTTTATCTGTATAATAAACTTCTTTCTGTCCGAGCTTTAACGCTTTCTGCTTAGGTGGCTGCTTTCAGGCCCACTAGAACAGTATATCTTATATATTATGATCTTTATCCTCCTGCTAAGGTTGTATCCTTTGTTAAAAGGGCTGTACCCCTTTCAACTAACTCTCGCACTTTTCCCTAAATATCTTGGTGATAATATTCTTTGGTTCGGGGTGTGTGAGGCTGAACTTCTATCCATTTCTCAGTCAACCAGCTATCACCAGGTTCGGTAGGTCTTTCACTTCTACCCGGAGCTCTTCCCACTCTTTTGCCACAGAGACGGGTTAGCCCTAAATTAACATAGGCTGTCTCGGGGTAGCTCACCTGGTTTCGGGGTATCAAACTAAAGGTCTCTTTGCTTGGGGGTACTGGCTAAATCATGATGCAAAAGGTACAAGGTTTAGGCTTTGTTTTTTAGTGCTTATATGGGTTGTTTCATTTCTCTTTCAGCGTTCCCTTGCGGTACTTTTTCTATTGCTTTAAGGTTGAACCTTTTCTGTCTCCCATACTCAGGTAAAAAAATGGTTTAGTTTGTGGTGTTAGGCCATGTTTTGTTATAAATGTTGCGGAATTATATTAGTAATTAAGCTAGCTGGTTGGCTCAGGGTGACCCAATTTGCATGGATGTCTTCTCGGTGTAAGTGAGATGCTTGGCTAACTCAGCCACGCCCTGAATTTAATCCAAGTACACCTTCCGGTACACTTACCATGTTACGACTTGCCTCCCCTTGTCAGCGCTCTGGTGTTATTTATCTTTATTGCATTTGACAGGGGAGAGTGACGGGCGGTGTGTACGCGCCTCAGAGCCGGGTTCAAAAGGACACGCTGCTTCCTCTTTACTACTAAATCCTCCTTCAAGCACTATTTCATGTTGCACATCCGTAGTGTTCTATAATAGAAAATGTAGCCCATTTCTTCCCACTTCGTACGCTACACCTCGACCTGACGTTCTGGGTTGTGCCCATTTTGCTTACTTTTATTGCCTTCACAGGGTAAGCTGACGACGGCGGTATATAGGCTGGGGTGACTAGAAGTGGTGAGGTTTAACGGGGGTTATCGGTTCTAGAACAGGCTCCTCTAGGGGGGTCTAAGGCACCGTCAGGTCCTTTGGGTTTCAAGCTAATGCTCGTAGTACCCGGGCGGACATCTAATTGTAGTAGGATGCCTAGGTTTACAGCTGAGCATAGTGGGGTATCTAATCCCAGTTTGTTTCTCAGCTTTCGTGGCGTCAGGCGGGCTCTTCTAAAGCTACTTTCGTATATTGGGCTTCGGGCACCTAGAAGCGTATGACGGCCAAGGGGCCATTTGGCTTTATTGTATTGCTCTCCCTAACCACCCTTTACGCCGTTGCATTGTCAACTAGGGCCTCTCGTTTAACCGCGGTGGCTGGCACGAGTTTTACCGGCCCTCTTAGCCCTGACTAAGTCAAGTTTTCACTCATGGCTTAATATTTATCACTGCTGAATTCCCTTGGGGGTGTGGCCTGGCTAGGCGTCTTGGGCTAAAGTTTGTGCCTGATGCCCGCTCCTCGTCCCCGGGCAGGGGATTAAGGGCATACTCACGGGGCTGCGGAGACTTGCATGTGTAAGTTGGGTTAGAGCTGACAATAAGGTCGGGACCATGCCTTTGTGCACGCGGAGCTTCTCAGGGCCCATCTTAACATCTTCAGTGTTATGCTTTGCATTAAGCTACGCTAGC